GGAGACCCACGTTCTACCGAACTGAACTAAGAGCGCTTTCTTATCCGAACAGACAAGGCTGTAAAGAAAAGGATTTTTTATAACCCCAATACTTTTTGTATGGATAGTATCATAAACACAAAAATGAAAGATTATATCCAATTCGAATCGATCTCAGTTGATCCCTCGTTACTGCTCCTTTGAGCAGTAATAGGTAGGGATGACAGGATTTGAACCCGTGACATTTTGTACCCAAAACAAACGCGCTACCAAGCTGCGCCACATCCCTTCCATTATTCTACAGTCTCATTGTATAAAATTACTGTTTTGTTTTCCACATCATTATTTCTTCGATTGATATACACAAATTTCTGCCCATTTCGTCTTTTTGGTCTCATTTAAAATATGTTTAACAAATAATATTTATTTTATATAATAAAAATAAATTATTATTTATAATAAAAATAAATGAGTATTCGTCGCAAATGCTCGGTAAGAGGGTTTTAATTTAAGATTTTAAGAAAGGGTAAGGTAAAATCTTATTTACCGGATCAGATCGTTGTATAATTCAATTTAATTTAAAAACTATGTGTACAATTCTAACCGGTCCTTAACTACATATGCCTCTGATCATATATGCATTATCTGTATTACAATAAATAAAAGGGAGGGCTTTCAATGCGAGATTTAAAAACATATCTCTCCGTGGCACCAGTACTAAGTACACTATGGTTCGGGGCTTTGGCAGGTCTATTGATAGAGATTAATCGTTTTTTTCCGGATGCGTTGACATTCCCCTTTTTTTCATTCTAGTTATTGACATGGGAAGGGATGAAGAAGATTAAAGATACAATCAAATATCTGTGACTAACCTCTCTTCTCCTCTTTTCTCTTTTTTCCCTTTTTAGAATAAGGGAGGAAAGAGAAAAAATAAAAGTGGATTCAATATCTGCGAGACCTGGGTTCAAGTTCGAATTCTAAATGAATATTAATAATAGAAGAATGGGTTTAGAATAAGAATAGAAAATAGGCGTCCAAGGAAAAAGTATTAGAAAAAGTATTCCAAGATATTTAAATGAAAAATAAAATACTGTACTTCGATTTGAAATAGAGTTTAGAAATTTTTGTATTCCTTATTATTTACTATGACTTTCATTTACTATGTTTTTATAATTGGATTTCGAGTTAGTAACTTCTATTTTTTCCTTCCTTTCTTCTTAATTTCGAATCGAAAATAGACGAGTTGAGTAAATAAAAAATCCAAGGGGGTTCATGGCCAAGGGTAAAGATGTACGAGTAAGGGTGATTTTGGAATGTACCGATTGTATTCGAAACAGTGTTAATAAGGTATCGACCGGGATTTCCAGATATATTACTCAAAAGAACCGGCACAATACGCCCAATCGATTAGAATTGAAAAAATTCTGTCCCTATTGTTACAAGCATACGATTCATGGGGAGATAAAGAAATAGATCGAGCTGAGTATCTATATCTTACCCTTTCAAGGAAGGGGACAAAATGGCATTATATATAACATATTTAAATAGAAAATAAAAAAAATCCTATTTAGAATAGCGTTAAAATGAATTAGAGTTAAGAAATAGGATTTTCAGAAATAGGATTTTCGGGATAAGGAATAAACTAAAACAAATCATGGATAAATCAAAGCGATCTTTTCTTAAATCCAAGCGATCTTTTCGTAGGCGTTTGCCCCCGATTCAATCGGGGGATCGAATTGATTATAGAAACATGAGTTTAATTAGTCGATTTATTAGTGAACAAGGAAAAATATTATCCAGACGAGTGAATAGATTGACCTTGAAACAACAACGATTAATTACTGTTGCTATAAAACAAGCTCGTATTTTATCTTTGTTACCCTTTCTGAATAATGAGAAACAGTTTGAAAGAACCGAGTCGACTGCTAGAACTACTGGTCTTAGAAATAGAAATAAATAGGCTTACTCTTTTTTCACTTGAGTCATAATTTGAATCCCCGAACTCAAACACAGATTAGTGTTTTCCGAGAATCCAGATTTGATTATCGTGTTGTAAGAACAAAAACGAATCAGAGAAAGCTTTTTTTTCTTGAACGCATTCATTGATTTTGACTACTTTAGTTTAGCATATTTTATTATAGTAATTTCGACTCTACTTTCCCGGAGTTCATTCTCCGGGAAAGTCTGTTTAAATTATTTCACTGGATTCTTTACAATCGACTTCTTTTATGATCTCATTGGAAATCATATAAAGACAATTCTTGTTTGATATAGCTATTTGTGCAAGTATTTTACGATTAAGAAGCAGCTGTCTCTTGTACAGATCGTGTATGAATCTACTATAACTATAGGATACTGCCCGTTCTACTACTCTTTCACGAATTATTGCGTTTATCCGAATGATCCACAAACGACGAAAATTTCTCTTTTTACTATCCCGATCTCGATGAGCCGAAACCAAAGCTCTTATTTTTTGTTGAGTAATAGTTCGCGTAAGTCTTGAATGGGCCCCCCGAAAGCTTGATGCAAATAAACGAATTTTTGTTCTACGTCTCCGAGCTATATATCCCCGTCTAATTCTAGTCATTGAATAGCTGAAACTTTGAAGAATAACTAATTGATTTCTTTTCTTTCAGTTATTCTTTTGTCCTTTCCTAATCTATTAATAACAAAACGAATTTTTCCAATGTATAAAATAAAAATTCCAATGGCTTTGGCTGCTATAACCTTCCCGACCACGATTTTTTCTTTTTTTGTTTTAGGGCGAAATAAGAAAAAAAAAATAAGAAATTGTATTCTGCGCTATAAGTGTAAAAAATTAACGTAAATAGACGGATAAAGAAATAGTGGATTCCATCGTTTCTATGGTGACTTCGTAAACGGTAAGGTCTTCTCTATACACCGGAGCCTTTACTTCATTTAATCAACGTTATTGGTAACTTGTATAGTTCATCCTCCTCGGCTCTACCCATGAATTTTCTAGTAATAGGTCTTTCACAACGAGATCTACCTATACAGTAACGGTATTTAATTATGAAAATTAGCTGGGTAGCTGACCCTCTTAGTCCGTTCTTGTCAGAATAGGGGCCTACTCTTTATACTTTTTAAAGAAAAATTTCTCCGCTTAATGGATAACCATTTGTTACCAATGGAGAATTGCTTCTCATCATTATTGGATTTGCACCAATGGAAACCATAAAATTCATACACAATGGAGGGATATGATAGATTTTCGTATTTTTTAGATAGTAAATGGAGTCCCTTCTTCCATATTTGCCGGTACGGATCATTGATACTGGAAGGGTTGTTTTTTTGCTTTTGTGCCTGCTCATGATATGATCTAAACGAGTCGCACATACACCCGAGTACATGTTCCTCGACGCTGAGGGCATCCCCGAAGGGCGGGGGATTTCGTGACATTTCTTATTGGCTGTCTTGTATTTCTAATAAGTTGTTTAATAGTTGGCATGTTGAATTGTATACATAATGGACTGGTTTAGATTGATCCTAACCGGATGATTATGAATTACTTCGATATTAATAAATATGTAATAGAATATTAAAGTCCGAGACAAAATCTCAAATCACGGATTTTCGTGAAATCCCATGTTCTTTTCATTCAACCGCTACAAGATCAACAATTCCATAAGCTTGTGCTTCCGTTGCTGACATAAAAACATCTCTTTCCATATCTTCGGATACAACCCATAAAGGTTTGCCCGTTCTTTGTACATAAACCCTTGTGAGGGTTTCACGCAGTTTCAGCAGTTCTTCCGCTTCCAGGATAAATTCTCCCGTTTGTGCCTCATAAAACGAACTAGCAGGTTGATGGATCATTACCCTGATGATATACCATAATAAAAAGTTCCTCTATCTGGGGAGAGAAAAGAAAGATAAATAATAATAGGAAGAAGATAGAATTGAACAACTGTAAACCGTACGGGCATCTTTTGTGCATTGCATATGCATACGGCTCTACAATAAAATTGACCCTTCCCTTCCATTGAAGAAAGAGAAGGATATATCAGACCCAGACGGTTAACTGATCAAAATGCCACCCTTCCTTTCCGAATAGTTAAAAAATACTATGATGGCTCCGTTGCCTTATATATTTATATTCATTTTTATTGTTTTTTTGTCTGTGATTCAGCAATCCCAAAGTTTCTTTTTGATGCAATCAAATGAGGAAAAATCTTTTTTTTTTCACACTCTTTACATAACATAAATATTGTTAAGAGTCTTCCAAAATAAAAACAAAAAGGTTTGTGACGCTGAAGTGGACTCCCGATAATAAGAGAAAATCGGAAATATCCTTTCTCTCATACCACCCTTTCGATACATAATCTAATTTTTTGATAATGCAAAAATTTCTCGTATCGAATTCGAAATGCCATGCTATTATTACTTAATATTCATATTTCATAGGGCGAAGGCATAGTCTTCTTTATTTTTCTCAAATAAAAGCCTCATTGGCGCCAAGCGTGAGGGAATGCTAGACGTTTGGTAATTTCTCCCCCAACCAGGATAAAAGATCCCATTGAAGCGGCTAACCCCATGCATATTGTATGGACATCTGGTCGTACAAATTGCATAGTATCATAAATAGCTACGCCGGGGATTACCCATCCGCCGGGAGAGTTTATAAACAAATACAGATCTTTGGTATCATCTTCGATACTGAGATATATCATAAGACCAATAAGTTGATTTGAGATCTCGCTATCAACTGCTTGGCCTAAAAAAAGCAATCTTTCTCGATAAAGTCGGTTGATTAGGATACAGGTGTATTCCTTAGAAACCGTACATGCACCTTTTGGTGCATACGGTTCAAAAAAAATTGCGAAAACAAAAAAAGAATCAATGTATAGATTCCAGTCCTCTTTCTTTTCTCATAACAGGTTCTTTCTGACTTCTAACGAAAGGGTTTTTTCTTCTTCAATAAACACGAGTTTTGACTCCTTTTTTAAATATTATAAATATAATAAAAAAGTCACTAAACTCATCGAATTAACTTATCATTGATGTATTGTTTCATCGAAATTCAACCCAAATCACGATGGTATTCTCTTGTTCCTGAGTGGGTCTCTTTCATCTTTTTAGGTTTATGCTCTACTCCGGGTAAAGATTCACCCGATTTAGATTTGTACATATAGGACAAAGGCCCATTACCATTTCTTTTTGTTATGACTTTTTTCTTTTTTTTTTTTCAATTTTTTTCATACCTTCCACCAAGTATTTATTAACCCGCTTGAGAAATAAGTCAAATCGGAATCATTTATGACAGAACTAGTAATCATAGATATATTACCAATCGAATTGGGTTTTTCTAAACGGAGCCTGGATATTTCATTTTTTTCTTTTTTATTTAGTCCAACCAAACCAACCATAAATTATTCGAACTAATATTAATCCCCAAAATGGATCTAATTGCACTTCACGCTCCAAATTTTTGCTGATTCCATGAATCTTTCTCGGGTGAAACAGAGGATATCTCGATCGGGGGAGAAAACGGGGAAATCCCATAGGACCCAATATGTCTGACAAGTCGCACTATACGTCAACCCAAGATGCATCTTCCTCTCCAGGACTTCGGAAAGGTACTTTTGGAACACCAATAGGCATTAAATGAAAGAAAAAAGAACAAAGTACTGTATTTCACTTTGATGTGGAAACGTAACAATATGATTTTATTGTCCTTATATATTGGCTTTTATCGTATTTATTTTATCCATAGATTATATAAAAAGTCATAAAGAAAAACAGAATGAATAAAGTCAAATTATCAAATTCTTATGAATAGGGCGATGAATAAGTCTGTACGCATTCACTCATAGACAATGGAATCCAACTCCCATTGCGTATTGTTCCTTATCGAGTATAGAATAAATTTGCTTCTCTTTGTTCCTTACGAACAGAATTGTTCCATTATTTTATTACCAAGAGAATAGAACAAATATTAATCCCTATTCTGAAATAATCCACTGAAGAGGGGGTCCATAGGATAGTTATAGTAGAGTCTTTTCCAATGCAATAAAGTTACGTAGTGTCTATTTAGCTTTGATAAAGGGGTATTTCCATGGGTTTGCCTTGGTATCGTGTTCATACTGTTGTATTGAATGATCCCGGCCGCTTGCTTTCTGTTCATATAATGCATACAGCTCTGGTTGCTGGTTGGGCCGGTTCGATGGCTCTATATGAATTAGCAGTTTTTGATCCTTCTGATCCTGTTCTTGATCCAATGTGGAGACAGGGTATGTTTGTTATACCCTTTATGACTCGTTTAGGAATTACCAATTCATGGGGTGGTTGGAGTATCACAGGGGGAACTGTGACGAATGCGGGTATTTGGAGTTACGAAGGCGTAGCGGGGGCACATATTGTGTTTTCTGGTTTATGCTTTTTGGCAGCCATCTGGCATTGGGTATATTGGGATCTAGAAATATTTTGCGATGAACGTACAGGAAAACCTTCTTTGGATTTGCCCAAGATCTTTGGAATTCATTTATTTCTTTCAGGAGTGGCTTGCTTTGGTTTTGGTGCATTTCATGTAACAGGCTTATATGGTCCTGGAATATGGGTGTCCGATCCTTATGGCCTAACGGGCAAAGTACAACCCGTAAACCCGGCATGGGGCGTGGAAGGTTTTGATCCTTTTGTTCCGGGAGGAATAGCCTCTCATCACATTGCAGCAGGGACATTGGGCATATTAGCGGGGTTATTCCATCTTAGCGTCCGCCCGCCACAACGTCTATACAAGGGATTGCGTATGGGAAATATTGAAACCGTCCTTTCCAGTAGTATCGCTGCTGTCTTTTTTGCGGCTTTTGTTGTTGCCGGAACTATGTGGTATGGTTCAGCAACTACTCCGATCGAATTATTTGGGCCTACTCGTTATCAATGGGATCAGGGGTACTTTCAGCAAGAGATATATCGAAGAGTTAGTGCTGGGCTAGCAGAAAATCAAAGTTTATCAGAAGCCTGGTCTAAAATTCCTGAAAAATTAGCTTTTTATGATTACATCGGAAATAATCCGGCGAAAGGGGGATTATTCAGGGCAGGCTCGATGGATAACGGGGATGGAATAGCGATTGGATGGTTAGGACACCCCATCTTTAGAGATAAAGAAGGGCGGGAACTTTTTGTACGTCGTATGCCTACTTTTTTTGAAACATTTCCAGTCGTTTTGGTAGACGGCGACGGAATTGTTAGAGCGGATGTTCCTTTTAGAAGGGCAGAATCAAAGTATAGTGTTGAACAAGTAGGTGTAACTGTTGAGTTCTATGGCGGCGAACTCAATGGAGTCAGTTATAGCGATCCTGCTACTGTGAAAAAATATGCTAGGCGCGCTCAATTGGGTGAAATTTTTGAATTAGATCGTGCTACTTTGAAATCCGATGGTGTTTTTCGTAGCAGTCCAAGGGGTTGGTTTACTTTTGGACATGCTTCATTTGCTTTGCTCTTCTTTTTCGGACACATTTGGCATGGTGCTAGAACCTTGTTCAGAGATGTTTTTGCTGGTAT